AGAAGTACCAATAGATTATCAGATTCGTTCAAGAAAAGCCAAACGTGTAGTGATTTTTACTGATAACCGGGGAAATACCGATCCTAATAATAAGGATACTAATAATTCTAATAAAAGAGACGAAGTAGCTTTGATACGATATTCGCAACAATCTGATTTTCGTCGAGACATAATCAAAGGTTCAATGCGAACCCAAAGATGTAAAACAGTTATTTGGGAACTTTTTCAAGCAAATGCACATTCTCCGCTTTTTTTGGACAGAATAGACAAATCACACCCTTTTTTTTTTGATATCTCCGAACTGATAAAACTCATTTTTAGAAATTGTATAGGAAAGGGAGCAGAATTAAAAATTTCAGATTATACAGAAGAAAAAATAAAAGAAAGGGAAAAAAAGGAAAAGGACAAAAAAGAAGAGAACAAAAGAAAAGAGAAAGCGCGGATAGAAGTAGCAGAAGCCTGGGATACCATTCCATTTGCTCAAGTAATAAGAGGTTCCATGTTAATAACTCAATCGATTCTTAGAAAATATATTATATTACCGTCATTGATAATAGCTAAAAATATTGGCCGTATGCTATTATTACAATTTCCTGAGTGGTCTGAGGATTTAAATGAATGGAATAAAGAAATGCATGTTAAATGCACCTATAATGGTGTTCAATTATCAGAAACAGAATTTCCGAAAAATTGGTTAATAGACGGTATTCAAATAAAGATGCTATTTCCTTTCTGTCTGAAACCCTGGCACAGATCTAAGCCACGGTCCTCTCATATAGATCGAATCAAAAAGAAAGGACAAAAAGATGATTTTTTTTTTTTAACGGTTTGGGGAATGGAAGCTGAACTTCCTTTTGGTTCTCCCCAAAAACGGCCTTCCTTTTTTGAACCCATTTTTAAGAAACTCGAAAAAAAAATTGGAAAATTGAAAAAAAAGTATTTTATATTTCTAAAAGTTTTAAAAGAAAGAACAAAGTTTCTAAATATCTCAAAAAAAACAAAAAAATGGATTATCAAGGGCATTCCGTTTTTAAAAAAAATAAAAAAAGAACTCTCAAAAGTAAATCCAATTCTATTATTTAGATTGAGAGAAATATATAAATCAAGCGAAACTAAAAAAAAAAAAGAAAAAGATTCTATAACCCGCAATCATATAATTCACAAATCCTTTAGTCGAATTCAATCTACATATTGGACAAATTTTTTACTGACAGAAAAAAAAATGAAAGATCTGACTGATAGAACAAGCACAATCAGAAATCAAATAAAAAGAATTACAAAAAATAAAAAAAAAGTGACTCCAGAAATAAATGATAGTCCTAATAAAACAAGTTATAATGCTAAAAGATTCGAATCACCAAATTGGCAAATATTAAAAAGAAGAAATACTCGATTAATCCATAAATTACATTATTTTATAAAATTTTTCACTGAAAGGATATACGCAGATATCCTTCTATCTATTATTAATATTCCCAGAATTAATATACAACTTTTTGTTGAATCAACAAAAAAAATGATTGATAAATCCATTTACAATAATAAAAAAAATAAAAAAAGAATTAATAAAACAAATCAAAATAAAATTCATTTTATTTCGACTATAAAAAAGTCACTTTATAATATTAGTAATAAGAATTCACAGAATTTTTTTGACTTATCCTCCTTGTCACAAGCATATGTATTTTACAAAATATCACAAACACAAGTTCTTAACTTGTATAAGTTAAGATCTATTCTTCAATATCACGGAACGTCTTTTTTTCTTAAGACTTCAATAAAAGATTATTTTGGAAAACAAGGAATAATTCATTATGAATTAAGACATAAGAAACTTCGGAATTCTGGAATAAATCAATGGAAAAACTGGTTAAGAGGTCATTATCAATACCATTTATCTCAGATTAGATGGTCTAGATTAATAGCAGCAAAATGGAAAAATAGAATCAATAAATGTCGTACAATTCAAAATCAAGATTTAAACAAAGAGAATTCATATGAAAAAGACCTATTAATTCATTACAAAAAACAAAACGATTACGAAGTATATTCATTACCAAATCAAAATGAGAATTTTCAAAAATACTATAGATATAATCTTTTATCTTATAGATCTATTAATTATGAAAATAAGAGGGACCCATATATTTATGGATCACCATTCCAAGTAAATAAGAATCGAGAGAGTTTTTATAATTACAACACACATAAACATAAGGGCAAATTTTTTGATATACTAGGGGATATCCCTATCAAAAATTATTTAGGAAAAAGTGATATTATGTATATGGAAAAAAATCCGGATCGAAAATATTTTGATTGGAAAATTCTCCATTTTTGTCTTAAAAAGAAAATCGATATTGAGGCCTGGATCAAGATCGATACCAACAAGAATAAAAATACTAAAACCGGGACTAATAATTATCAAATAATTGATAAAATTGATAAAAAAGATCTTTTTTATCTTACGATTCCTCAGGATCAAGAAATCAATTCACCC